CTCAACATTCGGACATATAAAATCAGTCGTGAACTCCAGAAAGGAGGGAACTCCAGCGAAGAGACCATAGAATGGTACTGCTACTTTAAAGCCTAGGGCTAATAGCAAGACAGAGAGATGTGCTATACTATATTGATTTCCTCATTGCCCCATCATATTTATGATTCCAGTTACCATCAGATTGAATGAAAGGGATGACCAGCAGATGATAGCAAGGCTAAACAGATTCTCGATCAGATGAGCGGACAGGGCAAGCACGTACTACCAGAAGAGTAGACCTCAGAGCGATAGATTCCCAGTGCTTGAAGAAACTTACTTGGAGCCTTCCTTCACTCCTGAACTAGACTCAACTGAGTGCGCCTATGATAGGATCCTGCTACTAAGGAAAGGACTCTAAGAGACTGACTTGCGATCTAAAGAAAGTGAAATTCTGGTCGAAAAGAAAGTCTATTTGAGAGACTCTTTCAGCTTCCATCTAAAAGAGAGCTTGAACACGCCTTCTTACTAGCCCATAGAGAGTTCTTCCAGGAAAGACCAATCATCAATACCAGTTCAGCGGAAAATAGATGGCATGGGGGAATTACATACGGGAAGGCGGGAATGACATAGGGAATGGGAGACTTCGAATGGAAAGAACTCAACCGATTTGATCAGAGACGCTTTCCGACGGATCTATTGGATTGAAGACAAATGAGCGCTCGAACGTCCCCGCCGAGACCGGAATGGGTTGGAAATCAACCGGCCTTTGAAGATCACGCACTTTAACAATGCGCGATGTTGGAATGCCTTTTCCTACTGGGATTTCAATCTTCATTTTGGCCTCAACAAGATCATCCAGGTTGAATGTCTCTTCATCAATAGCTACCAGGGAAAAAAGCTTGACACCACTTCGCTTCAGGAAGTGGAATCCCAACAGTGAACAGGCAGACCGCTGATACCAATCCATTGTCTGAGAGTCCCCAGGGGAAAGGTGGCGCAATCCGGCCACCACTCCAGAAGCTGAACTGTAGTACGGCCCACATGCATGAACTCCTGAGACAAAGCTCGGCGAGGAATTGAGGAGATATAAGGACTACGATCTCTTAGAGCTATTTATTTCTTACTACATCTTAGAAAAGGAACACCCAGAGGGGAGAAAAAGCAACAATCCTTAGAAAAGCCTATATGTGACATCAGGAGAGACTTGAGAGGCCTCTCTTCCCATATATCTGACTGGCAAAGGGAATAGAGCAACCATCTAATCCATTCCTTTCTTTCCTTGCTTAGCTTACGGGCTTGAAGAGGTTATTGCCTGTACCATTAGCCTACGATTGTTGGCATATTAGACTAAGGGCTATAACTAGCTAGCTTAGCGGGACTAGCTTGAATGGATTGCCTTTCATAGCTTACTAATAGATACTAGTAGGAACTACAAACAGCTATCAAGACCGGATCAACTAGATGTTCTATGCTTTCAGATCAAATCATCCATTGGTAGCCCAACAACGCGGACGAAGTTCCGATACCACTAGCCGTCCCATCTTGCCCTAGGAGCACCACATAATTGAGAAAGAATGTTTTCAAGTTTCGTGAGGCTAATCAGCTTGAAAACATTTCATTCGAACATGAAAATTGGCGCATTAGCGGCCGGGAATGAGTACCTATCCCTTACGGGAATCGAACCCGTGTCTTCGACATGAAAAGACGATGTCCTAACCACTAGACGAAAGGGATCAAAAAGAAATCGATTAAGGGATCAAGCTTCATAAAACAAGAAAAGATTTGCATTATTGCCTTAAGGAGGAAAGCATTAAGACTTTTAGCGTAAAGCGGTGGAATTCTTTTTGCTAGTTCGTCAAATGAGAAGTTTGCAGGCAAGGACAAAAAGACGTTCTTTCCTACTTACTATAGGTAGCTGCGTCTCCTAGAAGATCTTGGCATCAAAGATCCGCGCTTTCCCGAGTGCACTTTCTTTCTGTTGAGCTAGGACCCTAACTTCAGATAGGACTTCCTCCTCCCAAGCGGCTTACAACTAATCTCCTTCCGGTTGAAAGAAAGGACTAGCATAGCTGGATGGGATGGGCAATAAGCACCAAATGAAGAAAGAAAATGAGTTACGTCAGGATTGGATTAAGAAAGAACCGGTAGTAAGGTAAGCTGGGAAACTGCCGGCTTTCGTTGCTCGTACTGGGAATGCTGTCTTTAGTCGGTTACCTGCCTGCCACTGCCAATTGGCTCGGTCATTCGGTCAGCTACTATCTATCTATAAAGGAAGCGGTGCCTCCCCCTAGGCTCGATACTGCTTTGCCTGCTCTCGGGCTATCACCTTTTTTAATTAACAGCCTAGCCTGGTTGTGCTCTCTTTGGACGTCTACTTAGCGTAATCACGAACAGCTTAGCTTTTCCTTCGAGGAAAGGACTTGACTTGATCTGGCTAGTATAGAATTCTTACTGTTCGAGAAGGCTTTCTAAAACCAAGTCCCAAAGTGCTTGCTTTCACCCGGGTCAAGGTCAATCAATCCGGTCTCCGTCTGGCAGTAGGTCGCCAAAGAAGTCAGTGAGAGCCCGGAAAGGTGGAGATAAATTGATTTCGTTGTCTGGATTTAATCCTATTCCTGTAACCGGGTTTTAGTAAGTACAGTAGTCGTTGTTGGATCCTAGCGAGCGAGACGAGAGGAGAGTTGTTTCATGATAAGGAGAGTTGCTTGGTTTCGGCCTTCTTTTCTTGTTTTGTTGCCGAGGGCTTCAGACCCAGAATTCCACCTAGCCAACGTGCTTTTGGTGTCGAGCCCAGTCCCCTTCCTCTTCCGATTGATTGATGGAGATGGGGTTAAGGAAGGATGAGAGGAGCGCACGCCTTCGATAGTCCAATCGGGAAGTTGAGCTTTCTTGCCATAAGCTGATTTCGGGATTGGCTTCTTCCTGAGCGAGAGTGGGACTTTCACTTCCTTAAGATAAGAGCCGCTTTCCTCTCCTAATAGGAGCAAGAGCAACCTAAACGATTGATTAAAGTGGAGTTCCTTTTGATAATGAAAGATGAGCCAGGCGTCATCACTTTCCTCTCGAAATCTCAGTCGAGCTAAACGCCTCCTCTAGTAAAGTCAACGCCTTACTAATAATGGGGCGCCGAAGCAACCCCCACTACTGAAACAGAACCAAACGTCACCTTTGCTGACGCTGAAAATCTCATCCGCCAGTCTCCCTCCACTCCAAAACTACGCTACGAGTAAGGGCTCGTAACGGGACTCAACTCACTCTAGCTAGTTTTTGAATCACTCTTTCTTGATCGGCTAACAACAGGATTGATTTTCTCACAGAAGAAAGAGGGTCAAGCTATCGATCGGAAACAACTCCAACGTCGAATTGAGATCGTGAAAACAACTAGTCCTTACTTGCTGCCTTTCCGACTCGCCTACTTAGGGCTTACTTGACTAAAGACAAGAGAGCTACTTACTACTAAAGCTACTGACTCGGACAAGCTGTACAAGCTAGTCTCTCACCTATTCTTACGAAAGGGAAGGACGTATGCGAATTCATGCTGGTGAAGTACGAGTCAGTGATTCAGTGGCGATAATGGATTGACTTCGGGCTCGCACCCACTCTTTGACGATTCTGCCCAATCAACTCATCAATTTTTTCAAAGTGAAACTCGAGTCAACAAGCCTGGAACTCATTCGAGGAATTAGCAAGCCAGCCCTGTTTGAGTAAGCATGAAGAAGATGGAGAAAGAAGTCTCTCTCTTCATAGATTGATTATGTCATTCGATCACTACCTCGTATGCTCTCTCCCCTACCATTATTATAGGGCTATGGGGAGATAGCTATGAGTCCGTTCCCTCATTCCTACTAGAATAGATGAGTGAATCCATTTTTCTAAATCAATAAAAGGTTAGTCCTCCGCTAAATAAGGAAGGCGCCGATGGGAAAGGTGTGGCATGCTTCATTTACACTCATATTCTTTATGGCTTAGGTCGAGTGGCTTCTGCTCCTCCACCCGAACAACTTCTTCTATTGAATCCCCGAAAAGCCCTCTCCTTAGCCGGCGCAGCGTTGATATTGTATAACCTTAGGCGGCAGTTGAGTCACTCTCGCCCCTGGGTGGGGTTTAGTTCTTCCCCCCTATTTGGAAAATGAAAAAAAATGGCTAGGTCCATTTCTTGGATTCTCCCTTACGTGACAAATCATTAAAAAAGCACCATTCTTACTTCCGACAACTAGAAAAACAATCGAACAGGTGCAGGAATAAAATAAGCCAATAGCACTAGGCCCCTATTAGTCAAGCAAGACCCCCCGCCGAACTCTTCTATACCCTTCTTAGATAAGCACGAATCCCTAGGGACAGAGAACTTCAGTCTATCTTTTCCCAGATCATTGCACCTCAACCAATAACATTATCGGATGAGGATATAGATGCTAGTAGACACCCACACCTAGATGCTGTCTACATTACCGCCTACGTAGGAGACAGCAGGATTAGACGAACAATGGTTTACAATGGGGAAGGAATCAACGTCTGCACCCTAGAAATCGCAGAAGCCCTAGGGATAAGCGAAGAAGACTTTACCCCTTGTATCACAACCGTCAAGGGTTATGACGGGTCAACCCAAGAATCACTAGGGACTATTTGCCTTAAACTAAGGGAATGCAATCGAGAGAGTGACACAATTTTCCATGTAGTTCAGTGCAAGACCACATTCTACCCACTTTTAGGACGCATGTGGATACACGATCACGGTGCCGTCCCGTCCTCCTATCATAGATGTGTCAAATTCCCATTCTAAGGAGGTTATTTATATAGCTCGACCATAGGGAGAGGAAGAACCATAGTTAAAACAGAGAAAAACATACCAAAATAAGAACCCTCACATGGCCGAGTACCAATTTCATGGACATGTTCCCATTATAGAAGCAAACAGTAAACCCATGCGAATCGAAGAGGTCTCAAACGACCAAAGACCTAGGGAACCACTCCCGAGTGAACAGTCTCAAGGATGGCAAATAATATAATATGACGATCCGGGTACACACCTGGAACAGGCCTAGGAAAGAGATAAAACGGAATCATCAAACCTATAGAACCGTCACAAAGATCTAGAAACCAGGGAAACAGATATGACGGCTTCTCCTCACAAGAAGACAGGGAATGGACACTAGCTAAACGATTCAAATCTTCAGGATCAGTTGAAAGCATAGACGACAGATCCTTCTCCACCCACAATTGGACTCAAAAATATCTTGGATCATAAGGAAGGGAAAAGGGGACTTATCCCATCCCCATAGTCCTTCTACCGACTGGGACCACCCGAAGAGACAAGTGTTTTGCCCTTCTCCCGTAGAGTAGAGTATGGCTCCCTTGCTTAGTTCTGCAAGCTCCTTCCTTTGTTGAGCTCTGTCATACCGCTCTTCTATCTCTTTCATTGGCGCAATCTTCTTTGAATTCAATAAATAATTGCAATTGACTTTTATGAAAGATATCTCCTCCCTTTAATCTAATCAGTATATTACTTCTGAGTAAGGCACTCTCCGAAAGGAAGGTAAACAGGAGTTAACGGCAGGCGCAATAGAAAGGCAGTTGGAGGCAGGCGATAGGGAGGTGCGATAGGCTTAGATCAGATGCAAGCAAGCTCAGTCTCAATATGCGCATTAGAGAAGGGGGGAGTTAGAGGGAGGTTGGCGCTTCGGTCAAGAGGCTAGCTAGCGTCCCACCTTCCTGTCTTGACTGGTAGGCACAATCGCTTGAGTCTAGTTCTTGAGCGAAGGAATCGCTTTCAATGACAATTTATCTTTAGCAATCAGCCATCAGCCCTCTTCAAGCTGTCGAATATAGATAGGAGATCAACTTCAAGTTCACGGCAGGCAGGTAAGGGCAGGTAGTAAAGGCAAGCGCATAGGCAGGGGATAGGCATTCAAATCACTATCTTCAAATAGCGTATATAAGAGAAAGAGTGGCTCGTGCAACTTCTCTTCTTTCTTTTAGGTAATCGATTCATCGTCAGTCTCTTTATAGACTAGTAGTGCAACTAGTGCAACTTCTCTTCTTGACGAGAAGAGAGAAAGACCTCAGCTTGCTTACCAAGAAAAGCATCTTTCTCTTTAAGCGAAGCGTACCTTGAACCGTTGACTTGACTTTCTCCCCGGAAACTGGCTTGCCTTCCCGATCGTCTAAGAATTGACTTGAGAATTGGGCTTCGCCGCACCCCGTTAAATGCTTCGCACCTTTGGCAACGGCCGATTCAACCCCGTTTGTGGGCCCTGTCCTCGTTGTTTATGCTATCTAAAGCAGCTCAGACCTATTTTTGTCTACTAAGCCTTCGCTTCATTTCTAATGACTCGAGCTCGGACAACTCGGTAAACTGAACCTGGGAAAGGAACCGTGAGCTTGTCCCTGAAAGCCCCTTTCGCTTGAACTGTTCTTTTCTTAGCTTTTCACCTTTTTATCACTTCCCAATGGATCGGTAGACGGCCCCACTCCTCAGCTAATCAATGTCCCCTCGATTTAAAAAAAAAAGGAATCGTTTCCTTGATGACGTGGATGCCTCATTCCTTGTTTTGACCCGGCTTGATGATATGCGGAAAGGATCCGACCGAAGATTCACTTTTTCTTATCCGGAGGAATCTTGACATCAGAGATGTGGTGATGCAACTCTATACTGGGACTGGCTACCGCCTCATACTGATTATCTCCTGGCCTATGGCACCCAATAATCTGATGAGTTGAGCAATGCATTATTTGCTGATGGTCCTCCCTCCAGTTCATGGCTCGAGCCGGGTGGCATTCCAAAGCTTTTGGCATATTGCCAACAGTCCTATCTACCGCTAAATGAAAGGAATAAAGCACAGCATATTAGCCCTAACACCGGAATCGGTAGGTTAGACATTTGAATAGCACTTATCCTCTCCATTTAGTAATTGAGTTCTTTCACTTTCAGTCGAGTGGTAAAGTTCCACTCATTCCCCCCCCCGAATCCATCTGCACCCAGCCAAAAGATGAGAGAGAAGGGGGTCCCCGCCCCACTATCCCAAGTTAGCTCCTCCATACATGAAGATCCACCCGACAGTGGATTTGCTTTCATCCAAATCTCTTCCCTAATCCGCATCGCTATATCCTTCTAGTAGAAGACTTGATCTTCCATACACCAGATCAAGATCAATGCGCGAGAGACTTCATTATCCTTAGCGATGCATTCCAATGCTCCAAACCGGGGTTACTAGTCACACTTACGGCATAAGCGATGTCCGGGCGAGTGCACGTCATTGCATACATTAGGCTTCCAACCACAAAGGCATCAGGGAATTCCCCTATCCTTTCTTTATATTCTGCATCTTTTGGACACATCTCGGAAGAGAGCCACAAGGATCGAAAGGACTACTAACCGCTTTATGATCATACGCATCATGGTGCTTTAGAAGAGAATATATATCTAAGATTGGAGAGCTTTATGGTTTTCTTTTCTCTATCCCTTCAAATCGGGATTCCTAGAATAACATCGGCTTCGAACCATCTCCAGCCGTTGCCTTCACC